CGAGTGATGAATCAATGGATGCTGCCAGAAATTCTGGTAGTGCCGTACGGAAGAAAGAGGAGACCCATAAAGTGGCGGAAGCTAACAAAGCTTTTGCCCATTTCCGTTAGTTTCAGATTTGTTTCAATCCACAATCTTTTCATTGTGGATTGGAACCAGGGCGCGGGTTATCGGGAATCAGAATACGCCATAAACAAATGGATAAGTAAAAATTGGACGATGAATAAGAGATATCTAAGCCATAAGTGAGGATTGATAATTATTTACTAGATTATTAATTATTAGACTCTTTATCTTATAGAAGGGAAAGAAACTAATGTGGAGTTGGAAAGTCCATCGGGGAAAGGCTTGATGCAATATCGATTAGTTATTCGGAGAACTGAAATCGATTGGGACGCACATAGAGGAAGCTGTATGATCTGAAAGATCACTACAATTTGAGAAGCTTCTCCCAGTTCCAAACCTGGAATGAGACTCCGACACTTCACTTGAATCCGCCGAGTTTTAAGTTCAAGCCACAGAAGAGATTCGATCAAAATCGACTTTCCCTTTCTTACTCACCATTTTTACCTTACTTGCTACAACCCTCCAACTACTTTAGAGAGATTTCATCTAATAAAAACTATTGTATCAGAGACAGAATGTTGTACTCCCATTCGTCGAAATGGAACGTTGCTTCATATTCATAGGGTGATCGATAATCAATATCGTTCAATTCTCAATGGATGATCAATGAAGAGTTAGTCTCCCTCCTTCCCACGAGACATAGAGGAAAAACCAAAAAGTCTTTATTCTAAAAAAGGGAAGCCGCGTTGTGAAATAAGGGATAGGACATATTCAAGATACCGAAAAATAGCCTCTATATCTAATAGTTTCGGATACTCAATCAATCTTAGTTGACACGGATAGAATTTCGTGATATACTGGGAATCAACAAGCTTACTAGCCTGGGGAATCACTAATTATTTTGAAAACCAAATATTACCATGACCGCAACTTTAGAAAGACGCGAAAGCGCAAGCCTATGGGGTCGCTTCTGCGACTGGATCACCAGCACTGAAAACCGTCTTTACATCGGATGGTTCGGTGTCTTAATGATTCCTACCCTACTAACCGCAACCTCTGTATTCATCATTGCTTTCGTCGCAGCTCCTCCTGTAGATATTGATGGTATTCGTGAGCCCGTTTCTGGTTCTTTGTTATACGGGAACAACATTATCTCTGGTGCTATCATTCCTACTTCTGCAGCTATCGGGTTACACTTCTACCCAATTTGGGAAGCAGCTTCCGTTGATGAATGGCTATACAATGGTGGTCCTTACGAAATGATCGTTCTTCACTTCCTACTTGGTGTAGCTTGCTACATGGGTCGCGAGTGGGAACTAAGCTTCCGTTTGGGTATGCGTCCTTGGATTGCTGTTGCGTACTCAGCTCCCGTCGCAGCTGCTGCCGCCGTCTTCTTGATCTACCCAATTGGTCAAGGAAGTTTTTCTGACGGTATGCCTCTAGGCATTTCTGGTACTTTCAATTTTATGATCGTTTTCCAGGCTGAGCATAACATCCTTATGCATCCTTTTCACATGTTGGGTGTAGCTGGCGTATTCGGCGGCTCTCTATTCAGTGCTATGCATGGTTCTTTGGTAACTTCTAGTTTGATCAGAGAAACTACTGAGAATGAGTCTGCTAATGCAGGTTATAAGTTCGGCCAAGAGGAAGAAACCTACAACATCGTAGCTGCTCACGGTTATTTCGGCCGTTTGATCTTCCAATATGCTAGCTTCAACAATTCTCGTTCTCTACACTTCTTCTTAGCTGCTTGGCCCGTAGTAGGCATCTGGTTCACCGCTTTAGGTATCAGCACCATGGCATTCAACTTGAATGGTTTTAACTTCAACCAATCCGTGGTTGACAGCCAAGGTCGTGTTATTAACACTTGGGCTGATATCATAAACCGCGCTAACCTGGGTATGGAAGTTATGCATGAACGTAACGCTCATAACTTCCCTCTAGACTTAGCTTCTGTTGAAGCTCCTTCTATAAACGGATAATATCTGTCTGGTTATGCAGTATAACTGGATACCAAACCTTTTAGTTTTAAAAGGTTTGGTGTCCGTTTGTTCGATAAAACGAATAGAAAGAATGGTAATGGTTTGTCAGAATCTTACAATCATAAGTTCCCAATCTTGAATTCTGAAGAATCCTTAGAATACTCTTATGCGGCTGTAAATATTAAAAATATTTCTATTCCAATTCACAGAATGCTTGTAATCTACCAATGAATAGAGTGGGAGTACGTTCTTCATTTCACAGATTTTCTATTGTCTCGTTATATACACAACTAATATGTATGTGTATCAATCGAAGGACCCTAATAGCTTAATAGATAGATCCTGTTCCCTTTCACGTTCAGGGAGCCAAGTAGTAGAGGGGGCGGACGTAGCCAAGTGGATCAAGGCAATGGATTGTGGATCCATCACGCGCGGGTTCAATCCCCGTCGTTCGCCCATCCAATTAGATAACTCGTTCTTATTGCTTGGAATAGATAAATTTTTGAAAAAAAAAAAAGTGGATAGGGTAAGTACAGGTATCCTCAACAATAACGATTTGAAATTCCCGATCCAATTCCAGTTTTGGACACGAATATGTATAGAAATCACTATACTTATTTGAAGTACTTACTCCATCGTATCTTGAATCTTTCAAGATTATCCATATAATAAATGTGAGAAATAGATAGTATCTATCACATATGAATAAGATGAAAAAAGAAAATAAGGTAGAAAGGGTGGGAAAAAAAAGAGTAGGAAGTCCATATTCTCTATCTAAAGTTCCGGGGTTAGTAGAAATCAGTAGATTAGACTACTTCTTCGAATCATTGAAGAACCAACATCTCAAAGAATTTTTAATTGGTCCATTGTCTAGTTATGAACCTTTTATCAGATTATTTGACTTATGGATTCTAAGTTCACTATTTCTACGCAATCTGCGTCATTCAGTAAAGAGGGGTAGTAGCATCACCTTGGAAATCCTAATGTTACTAACAATACCAATTTCTATGCATTGCTTAAGTGATAGAAGTTCGATCGAAAGAAGTTCTATATTAGCGAAAATAATTAATGGGGGTGGTGGAGTAAGAAAAGAACAAGCAGAAAATTCTGGTGACTTATCCTACTACTTTCTTCAATCCAAAAGATCTTTATCTGTTGAAAAGGATGGGAAGAGAAGAACACCTGATTCTTACTATTTAGGTTCGAACGAAGATATTTCCACAGGTTCGACGAGAGAAGAAAAGCAAGTTCGTTATGGTGCAATGAATCCTCTGGTTTCAGGTAGATGGAAGGTCTGCATAGTGAGGGATTCACTCCCTGGCGAGGACATATCCAGAGATGAGACTGAGAGGATTCAGATATTATGGAGGGATAGGTTTTTCAAATTCTATAAACATGTGGGACTTTATCAAAATAAAATTAAAAGTGACTGTTACCAAAATGATTCTGATTCGTTATTCTCCTGAAAAATCCATAACAAGCAAGATCTGGATCGACTACAAACAACAAGATTGAGGGAGGCCTTTTCCTATTTGTCTTCATTTCCATCTTGTAAAAATACAATGTCGTCTCGTGATGGTATATCCGGGTTAGATTGTCACGAAAATGGGGGAGACTCTCCTATTCTACACACTTATTCACAAATAAGAAATGAATTAATAAATGGACTCACTGGATTTATTTTGATAATTGAGGAATCGAATCCGATTTCTAATGGGGCAATAATTATTGATATTAATAGTAATGAGAAATCTGGGAAAGGATTTCCATTGAAAATGACAAAGAATCTATCATTTACTAGGATATTTGGCAAGAAACTAGGGTTGCCGAGTAGCAAATACTTTGACCTCAATAAAATTCTTCCACGATATTTTAAAATATCTTTAGGTATACCTAGAGAAGTAACTAATAGAATTGAAAATACTACTTTTTTAAATGAATTGAAAGGAAAAGATAACATACATTCAATATATTCTCTAGTTAGGTTGTATGGACGAAATAGATTGATACCTCTCTACTCAACATACACACTTCTTTTATATGACTATTTCTGTGCATTAGCTAGTGAATATTTCTTCCGAATCAAATATCGGTTGGATGGCTGGGCGGGGAGCGGGGAATCCACCGGTGTAACAAGAATTGCAACTGAATAAAGATTATTGAAATGGAAAGATAACACAGAGCGTTTGTTGAACGAGTATATTACCTTCCGAATCGATGAGTATAGGAATGTTCAGTCAAATGCGCCTAGATGGCTTGATACAACCAGAGATTCGTCTTTTTCCCCTTTCGGGAGAGTCTTTTTAGAAATAAAGTATGACTTGGATAAATCGATTTGCGGTGTATCAATAATGAGAAACAAATTACTAAATAGTATTGGTACTAGTATTAATAACACCACTCAGAATAACGAGAAGTATCCTCATCGATTTCTCAATGTTTTATTTCTTTACAAAATGATTGTTACCGAGGTTACTCGCCAAGAAGTTCTGATAGATACGATTGATTATTGCATCGAGAAATTGAACGATATAGATCTTTCGATGCTTGATCCCTTATCGGGTTTACTCGATATTGACATTGACGAACAGATATCTTTCCTCAAAAGAATTCTCGAGAGAAAAAAGAGTTTATTCATTGAGTCCAGATTGTTAGTGGATAAAAAAGCGATAGGCTCTTCAATCTCACTAGAACCCGCAGCGAATCCGCCTCTTGTTGGATTACCCCGCATCGAATCTATCCGAACAGGATTTTCAAGTGATGCTCTTTCCACTACGGGGAGGCAGAATTGGAATCTGTTTCTAGATAATTCAAGTCGTGGGAGAGGTTCAAATAAAGATATTGGTGAGAGTATTTCAAGATACATTTCCGATGAAGTGAATACACTAAACTTTCTAGACCACTCTAATCTACCTGTATGGAACTATGCTAGAAGCAATTTCATTCCGAGAACCAAAAGGGATTTCCTTATTGGGAGATGTAGCAGTAGTTATTCCAACGTCTTAGAGAATTTCTATGTGGGCTCCGATAATGAAGTCATCTCATCTAATATCATCTCATCTATTCAGTCTCAACTGTCGGATTCATTATCACCCAATTTATCGAAACGAACAGAAGGGGAAACTGTTGATCATGTACTCACAACAGTTCAACCTATTCTGTCTAATCTGCATGAATCTGCAACATTATTATTAACTCATTCAGATAGACTTTTTAAGTCTATTTCAGATCTGAAAAGATTACTGTCGAAGTTGAACTCATCTCCTCGTGAAACGAGAGATTCGTTTCTATCTTCGTGCAGTAGCGATGGATTTTATTTGGAAATGGAAAAAACGTTGATAAACTCTAATCCATCGGCGGATCGGCGACCCCGACCTTGTCCTAAGAATCTGGAATTGGATCAAGTCAATTCAGAGAAGTCTATTGAAGATAGATCAGACTCGGGGAATGTTTCCACCAAGAATCGATTCTATCAAAATGATCCATCTATTGGGTATTTCTGGGAACCAGAAGAATTAGAAACGCTTTACTGGTCGCTAAGATTCTCATTACGCAACGATGTAACATCAAGATCTCTAATAGGATTGATTGGGAAGAAGGTTCCGCACGAAGATACGAAGTTTGCAGATCCATATATTCGTAAAGAGCCTATCCGTCCATCCCATTTCATCAATTTCAATGAATTATCAAAAGATTTGAACAAATATAAGATCTCTTGGATCTTTTGGAAAGACAATATCTGTGAAAAATGGAGCCTATTCAGAGAGTATATACCTTGGTTTTTTACCCCTAACCGGTGGAGATACTTCTACGATCCGATTAGAGAAACATATCCAGAAATAGTACTTAAAATAAGTGATGACTCGAATCATAATCTACCTAGAATTTATAAAAGAATTGCTGAGGATATAGATGGTGCCAAAGCTTATTTATTCCAAAGCCTAGAATTGAGATTCAAAACTGATTCCATCAATACCATATTATCCAGGATAGATCTTCTTCTTTTCAAAGAAATTACTAATGAAACGAAGATGTCACATTCAGGATGGTCAGTATCTCAATTTTCCAATAAGTCTATCTTATCTTACCTTATTCTCTCAATATTATTCGTTCTTGCATTCTCCAAGCACCATTTGTCTGCCGTTTCGGGTTCTAATTCCCTTCATTCATGGAAACGTTTCGATACTATTGGATATTTAATAGACCCAATGCGTGGATCCTATTTGAAAAAGGTAATGTATTCCCCTTCGACAAGGTAAATGTAAACGAAAGATCTACTAATCTATTCTTTGAAGAGATTCTTGAATTATATAAATAATATAATCTTTTTCTCCTTCGTGAAAAATGAACTAGATTCATGGATACTTTGTAGGGAAAGCTCCGATACCCTTAATAGTAAGAAAGAACTATTGACTCAATATTTAGTAACGAATAAAATTATTTCCAAGTATGAGTCGAAATTGAATTCCAATTCTGATTTATCGAGCAATGAGATTGATCATGAACCTTTCCCACAAGAAAGATCTAATGTTTTGGCATACCTACTCCAATTCCGTCAAAATGATCTATTAAGTTACGAGATCCGTAAGTTGGATCCTGCGGAGAAGTGGGCTCTTTCCGCCCCCGAGAGAAATATTCTATTTTCAGCAACGACGAGACGAAGAGGCATTCTAAATATGCCATGTCATGACATACCTATCTCACTCTAATCAGGATTATTACCATCTAAAGGAATTCCGGTAGTAGGACCCACAGAAACTGGACGATCTTCCGTTATTAGGGATGTAGCATCCAATTCCTACTTCCCGTTGATGAGGCTACCACTAAGAAAGTTGCTATACAATCGATCATATTTCAATAATATACATGGAAATTTCATCTCGAAAGAGAGTGTACACCGATTAAATCTCATTTTTGCAATAGCGAGAGAGGTGTCTCCCTGTACAATATGGATTCAAGATATTCATGAATTGAATGTTCATCGCTCGTATCATAGACTAGAAGCTGATCCCAGATTCTTACTTTGCCCAATATTGAGGAGTATTGGTTATGGGCGCAGTAATTCTCGCATTCGTAAGAATATTGTTATTGCTTCGACTCATGTACCTGCAAGGGTAGATCCAGCTCCAATAGCTCCGAACCGGTTAAACTAATTGATAAATTTCCGAAAGTCCAACAGGTGTCAACGTCAGAAAGAATTGTCAATTCTCTTACGTATCAAAGGCTTCAAAATAGAGGCTAATCCGCCTCTTCTTGAAGGTACTGGGTCTGGAACTACGGGTTATAGCAAACGAGATTTATTCCTTTCTGCTAATGAAGCATTATTAATCGGTACTTCCAAAAGGAAAAAGATTGTATGTAGTGATGCAATTGGATTAGCGTCACATAGACAACATTCAATTGTTACTTATATGGGCAATGGAATAGAATCCAGTTCTGAATACGAAATCTCTTCTCAGAGGATAGGAGAAGCTATTCTAAAAAATAGTTTGATAGATACTTATCCCACAAATATTCTATTTATTGGTAGTAATGCGTCAAAGAGGCGATTTTATCATTTGTCTAACTGGTATGTGGAACCTTCAATAACCGAGTCAACAATTAAGGAATTCACTCTATTTTCGCATATCCTAGGGCTACTGGCTGGATTAGCGGCTCGCGATTCGTTCAAAATGGATATGAGAAAGAAAGAAAATTTCATTGTTATTGATAAACTTGTAGAGAATGACTTTAACCTAGCGTGTGGTGTTCTAGAAAACCTTTCAAAGGATTTTTCATGTTCAGAAATCTGTAGAAGCAGAAGTCAATCCAATAATAGTCTTTCTTTTCCTTCTCCTACTGAACCCAGGTACTGTTCAGATATAACCTATACAAGTCGTTCTTCTAAATCTACGAGAAAAGGGGTGTTTAATCCTCTAACCGACTTCGAAATGAAACAGTCACCCGAAATAGACTTAATTCCGACGGAAGTATCGCGTGAGATTGCTTGGTCCCCTAAGGCTTGGCGTCTAAGTTTCATGCGAAGTGGTACTTATGAATCGATAAGAGTCTTATCCGAATTCAATAATTTGTATAATCTAATCCTCCTTTACCAAAATCAGAATCAAATACCCCAACGGGATTTCGAATTGAATAAGATTAAGTATAGTGAAAATAGATCGTATGAGAAAAAAGGATATCTTTTCAGTTATAAGAGAGCTTTAGGTAGGTTGAGACAAAGATATATTAAAAGATTGGAAAACCGATTGGATAATATCTCGTTACGTGAGCAATTTCTCGAATTGGGAATCTCCGACTCATCTAATCAATATGAAATACAATGTAATCGATCCGATGAACCGACTCGATTCTTAGGGGGGCGCTTCATCTGGGACCCTATGCTTCTATTCCAGCCGGATCCTAATATTCCCTCCTCGCGTCGTAGTTTATTAGCAAATCAAGAACTGGTGCGGAGGCTTTACGTAACTTACGGTATGAGAAGGGAGCGCGAAAAACATTTCTCAAACGAAAAGATTAAAAATTTCTTTCTCTATCGTGGATATGATCCGAAATCGATAGCTGAATCATCTATTAAGCGGTGGAATAATTTTCCTTTGGATGAGGAGCGACATTCCGAATACGTCAAAGAAACTTAGTTTATGCATATACATCTGCAATATCCACAGATATTTGTTCCCATTCACTTGTATCAAAGCATTGTAGTAGAAGATTTGCAAGAGCGATTTATTCGTTTTAGGCTTCTGGTTCATAGAAATAGATGGATGAGACGGAACCGTTCCCCATTTAAGGATTTTCTTATCTATAATATGTTGCTTGAAACTTATTAATATCTATTCAATCCGTTCCAGTTTGGTGGGACGTCACTGGATCAAATAACGAAACAATTTCTTAATGAAAGTTCAATATCATATAAGAAAATCTTAGATACTATTCATTCAGTCTAGATCTCTAGCAATATAGAGGTATTTAGAAGTCAAATCAGTAGAAGGAAGATCTATCTTTTCCTTTTACTGATACAATAAGATTCTGCTTGTAGCATCTCAAATGATTAAGAATTTATAGATCATTTACTAGATGAGTCTTTCTACTTGAAAAAAAAAAAAAAAAAAAAAAATTAAAAAGGAAGAATAATAATTTCTTCTATAGGGAGTATGGGAAGCGGTTTATAGGGAAGCAACTTTTCAATATCCTGTTCGGAGTAGATCCTTGATAAAATTGTGGATTCACTCTCGAGGTGACTGATTGATTTGCTTATCCCAATCATTCAGTACACCGGAGTGGAGTAGGGATTCTCGAAAAAGCGACGCTTAAATAGGGTCCTTAGAAGCATTGAATTATCCAAAAGAGGGGAACGTTTTGGTTCTTTCATCAATTCTTGAAGCTTGAAATAAACATGATAGTGAATCCTTCACTGGTTGATGGGTTATAGTGATTTGATTTGGCATATGGGTGAAAGACAACTATCCTATCACTGGGAGTTTTTTATGTAGATAATGTAAATTTTTAAGGATATTATGAGAATGTACCTTCCCCTTTTTTAGCGTGAATCAAGGTCTTTTATTCGAAAGAAGCATCATCATCTCCATCATCTCCATCATCTAAACCATCTTTCATTCCACCGGAAATAGATGAATCTCCCCGGGTAGGATTTGAACCTACGACCAATCGGTTAACAGCCGACCGCTCTACCGCTGAGCTACCGGGGAAAATGGTAGGGGATTTAGTCTCATACACATTTAAAGTAAAGACCCTTGTTCTTTGAGCCGCCTCTGAATCTGCAAGACGTTAAGCTTCCTCCGACATTTCACAAACTTTGTGTACACCCTAACTCTTATTATAGGAAGAAGCGGCAGCGATAGCAATCCTATTTGAATAGAGCCCCCGAATCATGGGGGGGGGGGGGGGCTGGTGCGGTTGATCTTGGCCATGATTGATTGCCCCCCCCCATGATCTGTATCGATCAATCACCAATCAATAGTTTCTATTCTCCCCCTTCCTAGAAGCATAGTAGAATAGCCACAGGATTCTTCTACCTCATAGAAGTAGAAGGAATATCTTTCAATAGTAATAGGGAGAATAAAGAAAGGGAAAAGGAGAGAAATAGAGATGGGGAAGATGAGGAGCAGTCGGAAGAAATGAACACGAATTGGAGCTTTGTGAAACGAAAGTGGCAGTTTATGGTAAAGGCGGGATTGGCAAGTCAACAACTAGCTGTAACATATCAATAGCTTTAGCCAGGCGGGGAAAACGAGTCTTACAAATTGGGTGTGATCCCAAACACGATAGCACCTTCACTCTTACGGGATTTTTAATACCTACAATTATAGATACTTTGCAATCAAAGGATTATCATTATGAAGATGTATGGCCCGAAGATGTGATTCACAAAGGTTATGGTGGGGTAGACTGCGTGGAAGCTGGTGGACCACCCGCGGGGGCTGGATGCGGTGGGTATGTCGTGGGAGAAACAGTAAAATTACTGAAAGAATTAAACGCTTCTTATGAGTATGATATCATTTTATTTGATGTTTTGGGGGACGTAGTCCGTGGGGGTTTTGCAGCTCCATCAAATTATGCAGATTATTGTATTATTATTACTGATAATGGATTCGACGCCCTTTTTGCAGCAAATTGCATCGCTGCATCAGTTAGAGAAAAAGCGCATACCCATCCGTTGCGATTAGCTGGTTTGGTGGGTAACCGAACATCTGAAAGGGACCTTATTGATAAATATGTAGAAGCTTGTCCCATGCCCGTACTAGAAGTATTACCCCTCATCGAAGACATTCGAGTCTCGAGAGTGAAGGGAAAGACTTTGTTTGAAATGGCTGAATGCCAACCGAATCTCAATTATGTTTGTGACTTTCATTCAAATGTAGCAGATTAAACTTTGTCTAAACCGGAGGGAATTGTACCAAGAGAAATTCCAGATAGAGAATTATTTAGTTTACTTTCTGATTTCTATCTAAACCCCAATTCTGAAAAGGGAAAGGAAATTCAAAATAGTCAGCAGAATACTCCGCTGGATTTTACAATAATTTGACAACGAGATTGTCACGCCTCTCTCTCTATATATACCCCTTTCCAAGGAAACGCTTTCATGAAGACTCTTGAAATTCCTACTTTTGAATGTGAAACTGGTAATCATCACACCTTTTGTCCTATTAGTCGTGTAGCTTGGTTATACCAAAAGATCGAAGATAGTTTTTTCTCAGTAGTAGGTACGAAGACTTGTGGTTACTTTTTGCAGAATGCTCCTGGAGTTACGATTCTTGCGGAACCTCGTTACGCAACGGCGGAATCGGAAGAGGGGGATATTTCAGCTTAATTGAATGATCAAAAAGAGTTGAAGAAAATCTGTTTCCAAATAAAAAAGGATAGGAATCCTAGTGTTATTATTTGGATTGGCACACGTACTACAGAGATAATAAAGATGGATCTGGAAGGCATAGCGCCCAAGTTAGAACGCCAACTCGGAGTACCAATTATAGTAGCGCGGGCCAACGGATTGGATTACGCCTTTACTCAAGGAGAGGACACTGTATTGGCTGCCATGACACACCGTTGTCCGGAATATGATTGTTATGCTATGAGCCAAGAAAGGAGAGATGCAATTGACAATGCTGAGGAAATGAACGCCGCTCCAGCAGAATCTAATGGATCCAACTCCAAAGGAAGAAAATCGAATAACCATACCTTAGTCCTTTTTGGGTCTCTGCCTTCAGGTGTAGCTTCTCAATCGAATTCAGAATCGAAACGCCAATCCATTCATGTATCGGGTTGGTTGCCCTCCCAGAGATATGCTGAACTTCCAGCCTTAGGCGAAGGGGTTTATGTTTGCGGTGTAAACCCTTTCTTAAGTCGCACAGCGACAACATTGATGCGGCGGAGGAAATGCCAATTGATTGGAGCACCCTTCCCGATCGGTCCCGATGGAACACGTGCTTGGATCGAAAAAATTTGTTCGGTATTTAACGTAAAACCTGACAGTCTAGAGCAGAGAGAGAATCAGATTTGGAATAATCTGAAAGATTATCTTAGAATAGTAACCGGAAAATCTATATTCTTTATGGGAGATAATCTGTTAGAAATATCTCTAGCACGATTTTTAATTCGATGCGGAATGATCGTTTACGAAGTAGGTATCCCCTACATGGATAAGAGATATCAAGCTGCCGAATTATTACTTTTGCAACAGACTTGCAAAAAGATGGAAACACCCATGCCACGAATAGTTGAAAAACCGGATAATTATAGTCAGGTGCAGCGTATGCATGAGCTGAAACCTAATTTAGCAATTACCGGAATGGCTCATGCCAACCCTTTGGAGGCAAGAGGTATTGATACGAAATGGTCTGTCGAATTCACATTTGCCCAAATTCATGGATCCGCTAATGCAAGAGATGTTCTTGAGCTCGTTACTCGCCCTTTGCGGCGCAATAACGACTCTATTCTGGATTGGGGCAGTCTATCAAGACAAACGGTAGAAATCTAAGTTAAATGGTTTTGTTTTGAAATTACCGAGTAATAGAAATTGGTCACTAATCATTATGAATGAATATGTAAGAACGTCGAAAAGTTCTTAGTCATAAAAGTTGTTTATTTCATTTTTATTTTCTATGATTAAGACGAAAGAAAGCTCCCTCCTAATTTCATTGGTAGACTTTTCTCCCCTGGGTGCATAAATAATTATCAAAATGATTTGGAAAAATTACCCACTTATGTGTATAATAGAGACAGGATCAATACTAATTGGGATATTTTAAGGGATAATATGGGTAATGGCGATACTAGTTGCAAGATGTAAAGGAATAATGTAGAGGAGGGGGGGGGGGGGTAGTTATAAACATAAAAAACACTACAACGACATTAAATATATTAAACACTTTGTCACTGGCTTGGGTCAAAATAGCGGGTCCCTACGTATTATTTGGCATTTACTATGGGTTACTCACAACACTACCCGTCGGACCTTCCCAAATCTTATGTGTAAGAGCTTTTATCATGGGAGGAAGCCTCAGCGGTATCGTTGCCTTGAGTGGATCGATGGTGGGGCAGCTACTAATTATTCTATCAATATTTTGTTCACCTATATATATATTGTTGTCGAAGCCGCACGTACTAACTATCGCGGTAATACCATATATGTTCCTATTTTGGTTTCGAACCAAAGACTTACCAGATTATCAAGCTTTCCGCCCTATAACCTCGTTGCGTGATTCGCAAATGGGTAACCTATTTCTGAATAGTTTTCTCTTTCAGATAATGAATCCGATTCTATTGCCAAGTCCTGTATTGGCAAGATTAATTCACCTCTTTTTGTTTCGTTATAGTAATAACGTAATATTCTTAATTAGTAGTTTTTTTGGTTGGTTGGTCGGTCACATACTATTCAGTTATTTATCAAGACTACTAATAGTTCGTGTGGAAAAAGATTCACCAATACTTTATCTATTGGTAAAACGTGCCATTCACAGAACTTTTAGTATTATTCTTGTTATTAATGTAATATTTTATTTGGGTAGAGCCCCAGTGTCCTTTTGGACTAGGAAATTCTTAGATGAGTCTAATGACAAAGACCTCGACTTTTGGATATTCGAGTATAAGGAACTGGAATTACTGTGGTGGATTTTCAAGCCATGGCCTATCTCTTTCTCCGAGCCTTGGAGAACAAATCGGCCTTTACGATTCAAAAAAAATAATCGATTCGACGTTGATAGTCTTGTCAAAAAACGAGTATCCACCTATTTTTTTGATAAATGTGTAATCGATGGAAAACAAAGGTTATCCTTTGCGGCGTTGCCTAGTCTGTCAATTTGTGAAAGATAATTGGAAGAGTCTTCAAACAATTCGGATGTATCCGTGGGAACTTATCCCACATACAGGGACTGGATTTTAGAGAGATTGGTTAGGAGCGAAGCTTTCGAAAAAGAGTTAAAGCACCGAGTTGAATTGTTAGACGACGGGTCTACTTTTTGGAAAGCAATGGAAAAAAAAATTAGATTGACAAGTGAAAATAAGACTAGATTACCCAACGTATACGATCCTTTTCTAACTAATTCCTATCGTATAAGGATCCCGACTCCACAGACATTTTTAACAGTGGATGAGTTAGATTTGCCGATGAGGAGGGGATCAGGATCAGTGACAAATAAAAGATCAGCGACAACTAGAAGGAACAACTACATCGGTAGAAACAGTTCCAAGAAGCGGATTGAATATTGGGTTTCTGCCAGAAATGAAAAATCGAAACATAGCAACAGGACTCCGCTTCCGTGGGAAACTTTACCGAGAAAAGCTCAACGCATATTTCACTTCATGTTTAATAACCGACTATCGTTCGATTTTGAAATAGAAGACATTTTAAATGGAATAAATTCTTCATCCAGGGTCGATGTGACTTGGGAACAAATCTTCGATATCGATCCGATAGATCGAGCCCTGTTTTTGATTTATCTCGAAGAAGATTGTCGCAACTTCAAGAAGATCTCTCTATCAGATATACTCTCAATAAATGGTGAAAGGCGCCCCTCTGATCCAAAATACGAAGCGCGCTCAATTTATAAAATTGAGGATCTGGAAAAAGATTTGGCTCATGAGACTGAAATTTTGATGGATAATCGGTTCGATGTTCCAGGCGTCGAAAGTGATGTTCGTTATAGAAAATTAAGAAATATAGGGATTAGTATTGCTAAGACGAAACGGAAGACAATAAGACTAGTAAAACGATTTGCAAAAATCTCTGATTTTCGTCGGAAAGTCGTAAAAGGGTCTATGCGGTCCAGGAGGCGCAAGATATTGGTTTGGAAAATGCTTCAAGATAAAGCGCATTCACCCTTTTTCTTGAGATTAATGGAAATACCTACCTTCTTCCAATTATCTATCGAGGGATTCACAGGTTTGAATTCTGAATTAATGATCACTGGCCCGGGAGAGGCGGCTGGTCTGCAATTTGAACAAGAACTAAAATTTTCCTCAGCTACGAAAGGCTTAAGTGGATCAAAATCTGCCCGTTCAGCTGTAGCGGCTAGATTGGATGTGGGTCCCATTCACAGTGGAAGAGGTTTATTGTTGGTTTTACAACCGAATTTTCGAAAATATATAAAATTACCTATATCTATAGCGTTTAAGAATTTTGGTCGTAAATTGCTACTTCAAGATTCTGAGTGGGATAAGGATTGGAAGGAATGGAGAAAAGAGATTCATATTAAGTGTACGTATGACGGCGAAGAATTTTCACATAGTCGGTTTCCCGGTCGCTGGTTGAAGGAGGGCTTGCAGATAAAGATTCTATATCCATTTCAATTGAAACCTTGGCGCACTAATAGGAGGAAGAAACGATCAACTATTCGGGAAAAAATTAGAGAGATCAAATCTACTAGGGGTCGAGGATCAAAAAATGGCAGTCGGTTAGAACAAAAAAGGTCCCAATTTACTTATTTAACCGCTTGGGGATTTCAAACAGATATACCCTTTGGAACTATTAAAAAAGACCCTTCGTTTTGGAAACCCGTTCGAAGAGAATTAATTCGGATTTGGGAAAAAAATCTCTCGCTGCGAACCCAGCAAGTATGGCGTTTATATTCCAAATTCAATGTAGACAAGATACTGAGACCAAGTCTATTAAGGGGATTGAATCTATTTTTTGGAGTTGAACAAATATCAAATGACTCTGGTTGGAATGATATTACTGGGAAAGAGACTCTATCCATTAGACATAAAAAGAAACTAGTGGAATCGAAACCAAATATTGATAAAACAAGTGAAAGAGCGATTCATATTGACAATAAACTTAAATCAATAATTAATGCTGATGAAGGGCTAGTGACGGATAATAGTGCGCATGGACTCGTGGATTTGTCAACCGAGAAAATTATTAGAAACGAGCAAGGTACCAAAAAACTCCAGGTCAATGAATTAGTAATGGATGATAGGCTGAGGGACACGAACCTTACCGTTCCTCTGAGATTTGAAAAAGAAATAATGGGTTTTGGTGGAATTATATTGAAATTACGCGTATTGATGGCGGAAGTAAACGAAAAGTCTTTGTTGGTAGCATCAACATCCTGCCAAAGAATCAACAGAGCTATTGCTCATTACTCTAATGAATTTGCTGCGTTACAGGCGCAACTGATAAAAGTGAAGAGTAACACTATTGAGGTTTACGAGGAGACAGAAAACTTAACTTTATCTGTTTCCGGAACGAAAAATGGGGTGTGGCGAGTTGACAATTTTCAATCACTATCTCAAGCTCGTCTTTATGACAATATGTGGAGCATGAGCATAAAGGGAAATCTAGATTTGAGTTTTATGATGAATGGAACCGTGAAGAGCAGTAATTCTGGAAAAGGAACCAGATACACCGGGGATTGGGATAATAGTTCAACGTTGTATCAGACTGGGAAAGATTGGGGTTCTGCAGAGGATTATTACGACGTGACGGGTAATAATGATTATTCGATAAATAAGATGAAACTCTTAGGAATAAATGAGAGTAATAGTGATATAAACAATCTCCTAGATTGTCTCGATGAAACAGGTAACAAAATTGTACATAAAGTTATTAATGAACACATCAGGGAATCTGTAGAGGGGTGGGGATTCCTCAAACAGCTCTGTGAATTAGATGCAAATAATTGGAATAGGTGGATAGATTGTTTCTACAGATGCAACTTACCGCTAGAAGTGTGGCGTAATATAGCACCTCAGAAATGGAGAGTCGGTTTAGATAATTCGAACATACTTAAAAATATTGAGAGAAAGATTCTAGATGAGCAGGAACAATATGTCCTTCGGGACAATTATTCTATCTATACCAAAAACCCCTTGCTTAGAGACCGAATCCAAAATTTTAATAAGCGCCGCAAATATAGTTATTCATTACATAGTTTTGTTGATTTTTTACGAGATGCAGATACACAAAAATTTCCTATGCGACAAGACGCTCTCGCGCAAAAGGTTCATTCCGAAAATCGTATCGAGAATTTTAGTAGAGTAGGGGGAAAGAAGAAACTTTCTTATTCACATATTTCTGATTCAGAAATTAATTTTAACTCAAAGTTTGATTTGATGCTATGGGTAGTTCCGGATCTCACGGGAATCAAAAGCACTTTTATAAAAAAACCAAGATTAAAAAAGTATGTTTTGAGGGATGAGGGTCCTAGTTACAGGATAATAAAATTATTAGATATAGATGGTAGGTTTCAAGATACATTGAATGAGATATACGAGATAACATTAGATGAGAGAGAAAGTCCTGATTACATATTTCGGTGGAAATGGAAATCCAAAGCATTAGAGGGGGAACTAGATAAATTGAGGAACTTGACAGTCCTCATTAGCATATTGGGAAATGACCAAGATCTTACTGCGTTCTGCGTCAATATAGGCATAGAGTCAGATCTATTGAATCTCTTTTTGAACACAACTAGGCTTAGTGTTTTAAATAACTTATCTATTGTTTCGGCCCATCGTTTACCGCTAGTATTTGACGATCAAATTTTGATGTACAAGATTGTTACCCCTCTACTAAAATTTAAGTATAGATTTAGAAATAGATTCAAGAAACGGTTATATAAGGATATATCTAATGGATGTATATCACGTTTATCACTTGTAGCAATAGAAGGGAAGACTAAACAGTCTCAGCTTTATAACATCGAGGATCTTATGCTTCCGAGACGTCGACGGGAATTACGATTCCTTCGATCTCTACTAAGTCTAGAATCTCCAGAACTGGAAGAACAGTATTTAGCTCCCATTCCCGAAATCGGGCGGTTTCACGGGAATAAGGAGTCTAATTATTTCGCGCTAAATGAGGTCCAAAAAATTAAACGCTTCCTATGGCCCAGCCATCGTCTAGAAGAACTAGCCTGTGTAGGTAGATTCTGTTTCAATATCACTAATGGAAGTTGATTCGCCATGCTCAAGATACGGATGTATCCTATTATTAAGAATTGACGCGAGCGGAGGAACATAAAGTAAAAGCGTAAGTTTGAGCATTTGCTTGATTGGGATTACCCAAACAAAAAGGTAATCCAAATCAAGTATTTGACGTATCAATTAACTGATCGCCCACCTGCAAGCCGTGATAAAAAGACCTGCTCATCGATCTCCAAACAGTGAATCTAGGGCCTGTTGCAATACCATTTTTTTTTTTTTTCAATTCAATTGAACTTTTTTTCCTTTCGCTCAAACCGATACTGCTTCAATTGAATTGTCCAATTGGTGACTGAATCTCTTATAATCAGTTTGAAAAAAGAAAAAACAATCATAATTATTATTGTTACTATGAATAAAAAGATATCTATTGATTTGTCGTTAATGGATGAGAACAAAGGTACAGGATCTGCTGGCTCCCAAGTCTACTATTTGACCCATCAAGTATCGAAACTTACTTCTCATCTGGAATTGCACCCCAAAGACTATTCATCTCAAAGAGGTTTGTGGAAATTATTAGGCAAACGCAAGCGTCTCTCAATCTATTTATCCGATAAGAATCCAACTTTGTATAATAAAGTTATAAAAAATCTAAGTATTCGGGGATTAAAGGGGCGTTGATGCAAATTTGCGCCGGAAGTTGCTACTTCGATACATATGGTACATGATAAAACTTTTCTATTTAGTTACTGAAGCTAGATTTTGTGATATTTATTGGAAAGGAAACAATTTACGAGTATGCCTCTTAAAGAAATAGATCCAGTTACAGTAAGTATGGGTCCTCATCATCCATCGATGCATGGTGTTCTTCGGCTTATTGTTACTCTAGACGGCGAAAATGTTGTTGATTGCGAACCAATATTAGGCTATTTACATAGAGGGATGGAGAAGATTGCCGAGAACCGGACGATTTTGCAGTACCTTCCCTATGTAACAAGGTGGGATTACTTAGCCACCATGTTTACCGAAGCAGTAACAGTCAATGCACCGGAGAAATTAGCAAATATTCAAGTACCTGGAAGAGCTAGTTACATACGTGTAATCATGCTTGAATTAAGCCGAATAGCTTCCCACTTGTTGTGGCTTGGACCCTTTTTAGCGGATGTTGGTGCGCAGACTCCCTTCTTTTATATATTCCGAGAAAGGGAAATGATTTATGATTTATTTGAAGCTGCTACGGGTATGCGAATGATGCATAACTATTTTCGTATCGGGGGAGTCGCTGCAGATCTGCCATATGGGTGGGTAGATAAATGTTTAGACTTCTGTCATTATTGTCTTCCAAAGATTCATGAATATGAGCGACTAATTACGAAGAATCCTATTTTTTTGAGACGGGTAAGGGGAATCGGTTTTATTAGTAGGGAAGAAGCTATCAATTGGGGCTTATCGGGACCCGTGTTACGAGCCTCAGGGGTTCAATGGGATCTCCGCAAAATTGATCATTATGAATGTTATGATAACTTGGATTGGCAGATCCAGTGGCAAACAGAAGGAGATTCGTTGGCTCGTTATTTGGTACGAATTAGCGAAATGAAAGAGTCCATAAAAATTATTAAACAAGCATTGAAACTCCTTCCAGGGGGTCCATATGAGAATTTGGAAGGTCGACGTTTCAATCAGCAACAAGGTGAAGTAGAATGGAATGATTTCAATTATCAATTTGTTGGCAAGAAGTCCTCTCCCACTCTTAAGTCACCTAAGCAGGAACATTATGTGAGAGTAGAAGCTCCCAAAGGAGAATTAGGAGTGTTCTTGATTGGAGATGATAGTGTTTTCCCTTGGAGATGGAAGATTCGTCCACCTGGTTTTACAAATCTACAGATTCTTTCTCAATTGATAAAAGGAATGAAGCTAGCAGATATTACGACAATATTAGGCAGTATAGATATTATTATGGGAGAGGTTGATCGTTGAAACGGTAACTGGTATCGAAACTTCCGGAGAACAAGTAGTTCACTTATTTGATGAATTAGTAGTTGCAAAAGATTCTTTCAAATTAATTTGGACTTTAGTATCTATACTTATCTTAGTTATAGGAGTTACAACAGGAGTATTAGTCATTGTATGGCTCGAATGAAAAGTGTCCGCGGGGGTCCAGCAGCGTATCGGACCAGAATACGCGGGTCCGTTCGGAATTATCCAATCTCTAGCAGATGGAATCAAGCTTCTATTAAAGGAAGACATTGTCCCAGCTAGGGGCGATACTTGGTTATTCAATATTGGCCCAGCCGTGGTAGTCATACCAGTTTTCATAAGTCATTTGGTAATACCTTTTGGTCAACATATTATTCTATCTGATCCGAGTATAGGTGTTTCTTTTTGGATCGCTATCTCAAGCATTGTACCCCTAGGTCTTCTCATGGCAGGGTATGGCTCAAATAATAAATATTCTTTTCTGGGCGGTCTTAGAGCCGCTGCCCAATCTATCAGTTACGAAATACCCCTGGCTTTATGCATCTTGTCCATATCCCTACGTGCGATTCGTCGAGTATCAGTCGGAGGTAGATACTTCGAAAAGAAATCTTCGTTGATTGATAAACTAAATAGTCATTTGGGTGAGATCGAACAGCGTTTCGCAGTTATTGAGTCGAGTCCCAGTCTCCATGTACGGGTGTAAAAGCATATCCGTATCCGAGCGGTAGATACTGCTCTTTACCCCAGGTCTAGGATTAGTCACCGAGGCTTGAAGCGGGAACGAGCAATAATCAGGTTTTCCTAATTAAGCATGAGTGGATGGTCAGGAACACTAATATACGCAAGAGATTTGTAAGATAGAGGAAAGAAGGGATAGAGGGCGGGTACCAATGGATTTTAAAAATAATCAAATCACGTCTTTATCTATTTATCTTTTTACTTCTACTGGATGAGAGAGACTCAGCTTCGGTAGGGGTGCCTGAGTGGTACATCTAGATAGAAAATCCCAGCCTCGAGTATATTCCTATCCACTTCAATCATGACTACTTGGAACGAAGTAACCCTTGCAGCAGTTTCCCGATTCTAGTAAAAAAAAAAGGGAGATTACTAAGCTAATCATTCGAGGATTTCCCTCCCCAGATGCGGGTGAAACCTTTTTCTAGACGGAACCGTATGGTAAGCATGAAAAAGCTTTGTGAAGCATTTTAACCCATATTCAAAAAGGACTGAGAGGGTGGAGATGGATTCGGAAGCAGTTACTTCTTGCGGCAAACGGAATCTCATCGGTTAGGATTGGGAGAATCTTCATACAGCGGTATCGGAAATGATAATTTTAAATTATTGACCCTTCTCCATGGAATCGATGGGGAGCCGTATGAAATTCTAACTTCATGTACGGTTCTGAATTAGAGGTGGTAACTAGACTCATACCGTCGACTATCCTTATCCGGTAGCTTGAGTACAGTTGATATAGTTGAAACGCAATCTAGGTTTGGTTTTTTGGGATGGAACTTATGGCGTCAACCCATAGGTTTCATAGCATTCTTCATCTCATCTTTGGCAGAATGCGAAAGATTACCGTTCGACCTACCGGAAGCGGAGGAAGAACTAGTAGCGGGCTATCAAACTGAATATTCGGGGATAAAATTTGGTTTATTTTATGTTGGTTCTTACCCAAATTCATCGGTTTCTCCATCATTTGTAACGGTTCCTTATTCGGGTGGATGGGATTCATCAATTCCTTTTTTTACTAAGTTTGGGCAAGATTCTCTCTCTTCGGATCTTAGCAGCGAATCCTTCGATTTAGTGAGAATAGTGATAGATATCATTACTACATTATCCAAATCTTATTTGTTTTTATTTATCTCCATTTTGACAAGACGGACTTTGCCCAGAGTGAGAATAGATCAATTATTGGATCTCGGATGGAAATTTCTTTTGCCCATTGCTCCAGGAAATCTGTTGCTGACAGCTTCATTTCAACTTCTGTTACTCAAATAGTATATGCTTTTTTTTTTATTCCAACAGTATTCGAAGTCAAATCTATTCAATCTATTTATTTATATATATATATATATATATTTTTTTTTTTTTAGATATATATATATATAAATAGATTTATTATAAGAAAAATAATAATATTATTAGGTTTATCTATCATATGTTTCCCACACTAATTAAATTTCGAGATTATGGGCAACAAGCCATAGAGGCTGCAAAGTACATTGGTCAAGGTTTTGCAGTTACTTTAGATCATTTGAATCGTTTACCCATAACTATTCAATATCCGTATGAAAAAATTGTATCATCCGAACGATTTCGTGGACGCATCCATTTTGAGTTTGACAAATGTATCGCTTGTGAAGTATGCGTCCGAGTATGTCCGATTAATTTGCCTGTTGTTGATTGGAAACTAATAAAAAGCATTAGAAAGAAACAATTGAAGAGTTATAGCACTGATTTTGGAGTTTGCATCTTCCGCGGAAACTGTGTCGAATACTGTCCGACTAATTGCTTATCAATGACCGAAGAGTATGAGCTTTCAAGCTACGATCGTCATGAATTGAATTATGATCAAATGGCTTCGGGGCGTCTACCCCTCTCCATCTCCCAAGATTTTTCAATCCAAACAATTTCAGCGAGTTACCTATCCAAAAGAGCTATGGGTAGACATTCTGATAATCAAACAATCACCCGTAGTGCCAATTGAATATTTCGATAGATGAATCGACTCATCTAGTTACTAGTTATCTTTGAGAAAGAGATGGGATTAATAAAAGAGAGAGAGTGAATACAACTAATAGATGATATTAAAATATTGGAGCGATTGTGTATAACGAATTTATCCGAATCAATTCATGGAGCTATTTTGACATTAATAGAATTAGGTATTCTACTAGGAAGTTTGGGAGTAGTATCACTCGCTAATGTGGTTCATTCTGCTTTTCTTCTCGGGCTGGTTTTCACCCGTATATCCCTGTCGTATCTCGTATTGAATGCTGATTCCCTAGCTGCCGCGCAATTGCTGGTTTATGTAGGAGCTATAAATGTTTTAATTGTGTCTGCCGTAACGGTTACTGATGAACCAACGAGTCCCAATTCAACCACTAATTGGAGTATAGGATATTTCATTACTTTGGGAGCTTGTACAGGTCTTTTTTCACTATCAACCATTATGATTTATAGTACAAGATGGTCTATCGTTAATGAATCAAAGATTCTTGTTGAAAAGACCTCGGAAAATAACGTTCAAGGGCTTGGATATAAGTTATTAACTACTTTTCTAGTTCCGTTTGAACTTCTTTCCATACTTCTTCTAGTTGCTCTTGTAGGAGCAATTACCCTAGCCCGTAACGAAGAAGTAACCACAATGAACGAAAGGTCTGTTTCATCATCATCTCGGAATACCTCTTCGCTTTTTTGATCAATCTTGACCTTATTGAAATAGAAGGGTTAGATGATAAAACCGCGTAAAAATTGACTTATCAGGTTTTTTTGGGGAGGAGGAGGTTAATATATCACGCTTGAACACGGACTAGTGTTAGGTGCCTATCTTTATTGTGTTGGTTTCTTTGGATTAATTACCAGTCGAAACACGGTTAGGGCACTCACGCGTCTTGAGTCAATTTTTAATGCAGTTAATATTAATTTTACAACATTCTCCAATTTTTTTGACAATTCGCAATTGGGGGGAGAAATATTCTCTTTATTCGTAATAGCCGTTGCGGCTGCTGAAGCTGCTATTGGATTGGCCCTCGCTCTTGTTATTCAGCGAAACAGAAGATCGACTCGTATCGATCAATTCAATCTGTTAAAATGGTAATTGATCAATAAATACAGCGTTTCTCTAAATCTAATCAATTTGGTGTTCAATTTAATAACGGATATTGCTGCCGATCGAATCGTGTCACAGCCCCCCCCCCCCCTCCCCTCTCTTTGATAACTAGGTTTCTCTCCTTACCCTATACTTCTATATTCTTATTTTTCCCTTCTCCTTTTTATTTATTTTTTATTCTTCCAAAAATGAGAAACAATTTTATACAAGCATTAGACCTGATCGGGTAGATCATATGAAGGGAATGTTTCACTTAATGATGAAAAGTATCAGCGTAAGGGGCGGGGAGAGATAGGTGTATCCTAACCATTTAAATAAAGTAATATTTTTGGTATATCAATCTGATAGGAGTAAATAGACTCAATGGCACATTCAGTGAAAATCTATGATACATGTATCGGTTGTACTCAGTGCGTAAGGGCATGTCCCACAGATGTGTTAGAAATGATACCCTGGGATGGGTGTAAAGCTAATCAAATAGCTCCTGCTCCTAGAACAGAAGATTGTGTAGGTTGTAAGAGATGTGAATCCGCTTGTCCAACAGATTTTTTGAGTGTACGCGTCTACCCGGGAGCTGAAACCACTCGCAGTATGGGTCTAGCCTATTAATTAACCAGTAGAGTTAGAAAAAAAAAAAATTAATTTTTTTTTTTCTACTTTATTTCGACTCATACTCGAGGCTTCATAATCACGAAGTCTAGGTATGAGTCGGGATAGTTAGTTTACACAGTCCTTTATATCAAAAATTATTTTCTATCCATGATGAGTAACGTACCTCGGCTAACGATAATCGTTCTCTTTCCAATTTTTGCAGGTCTGCTGCTTCCGAGGCTGCCGCGTAACGGAAATAGAATTATTCGATGGTATACCCCGGGCATTCGTATACTAGAATTTCTACTAATCATTTATATTTTTCATTGTCACTTCCGACTCGATAACCAATCCATTCAATTGATAGAAAACTTTAATTGGATAAACTCTATTAATTTTCATTGGCGTTTAGGTATTGACGGACTTTCTATGGGTCTTATTCTACTAACAGGTTTTGTTACTACTTTAGCAACTCCAGCAGCTTGGCCGATCACACGCAATACGCGGCTATTCTATTTTCTAATGTTAGTTATGTATAGTGGCCAAATCGGATTATTTGCTTCTCGAGATATTTTGCTTTTCTTTTTCATGCGGGAGCTAGAACTAATTCCAATCTATTTACTCTTATGCTTGTGGGGTGGAAAGAGACGTTTATACTCAGCCACAAAATTTATTTTATACACAGCTGGTGGTTCCATCTTTCTCTTAGTAGCAGCTTTAACTATGAGTTTCTACGGAACCGAGGTGCCCTCGTTCGATATTCAAGACTTGACTAATAAATCGTACCCCATATCATTGGAAGTACTTTTTTACTTGGGGTTTTTAATTGCCTATGCTGCGAAATTACCAATCGTTCCCTTTCATACTTGGTTGCCCGACACCCATGGAGAGGCACATTACAGTACGTGTATGTTGCTAGCTGGAGTATTGTTAAAGATGGGGGGATACGGATTGATCCGAATAAATTTGGAGTTATTGACCCACGCACATTCTATATTTGGATCATGGTTGGTACTGTTCGGAGCAATCCAGATTGTATACGCTTCTATGATTTCGCTGAGTCAGCGTAACCTTAAGAGAAGAATAGCCTATTCATCAATTTCCCATATGGGTTTTGTAACCATCGGTATTGGTTCCTCGACAAATACGGGTATTAATGGAGCTATATTACAAATGATTTCCCATGGTTTAATAGGTGCAGCTCCGTTTTTCCTTGCGGGTACTTGTTACGATAGAACCCGTACCCTTTCCCTCGACCAACTAGGAGGGATTGCAATTCCAATGCCTAGACTATTTACCATGTTTAGTATCTTCTCACTGGCATCTCTCGCGTTACCGGGAATGAGTGGGTTTGCATCAGAATTATTGGTATTCCCAGGAGTCGTTACTAATAAGCAATATTCATCTCTATTTAAAGTGGCGATTACGATAGTAGAAGCAACTGGTACAGCATTAACTCCCATCTATTCGTTATCTATGTTACGTCGAATATTTTATGGGTATAGACTGTCCAACGAATCGAATCCGTATCTAATTGATTCTGGTCCGAGGGAATTATTTATTTTGATTTGTCTCTTCCTACCAATACTAGGTATTGGTCTATATCCAAATATGGTTCTACATCTATGGAATAGTAAAGTACTTTCGATCTTGTTTTCATATTCTCTTATCGAATGAAATAAAAACGAGAAGTAACCATACCTTAAGTTTAAGTATTAGACCTTTTTTTTTATTCCAATTGATAGCAAAATGTCGAAATTTGTTTCGTATCCAATCCTTATTTAGTAGAAGAATTTACTAGTCTCAGTAACATCATTTTAGGATTATTCGTATGATAACGTTGCCCCGCACGTATCTGTCTAGGTAATCGATACTACGAATTACCATAAATGGGGATGGAGAAACAGAAACAAACAGATAAAGCAGATACAACTTTTTTCTATTTATCTTTTAATTGTTTGTTTCTGCTCATCCCTTTTTTTATTTATTATTCAAGTAACCGATTGGAATTGATTACATAATAATTAGGAAAACCTTTTAGAACGGTAAAGTGCCTCAGTTTCTTTCTCTTATTCTTTTATTTATTTTCCTTGTTCTCAGATTAACCATCCATAGTTGTGTAATCCGATTCCCAATAGATTGACTCCCGAAAAACGAATCCAAACCAAAAAGAATCCTGTAGATGCCACTGCGGCGGATGCCTCTCCCCCCCAACTCTTAGTTATCCTGGTATGAAGATAAATAGCATGTATTAGCCAAGTCACTAATGCCCAAGTTTCTTTGGGATCCCAGCTCCAGTAAGATCCCCATGCTTCATTAGCCCACACTGCTCCGGGAAGAATACCAATAGTTAGAAAGGAAAACCCTAAGCTTATAATTTGATAAGCCCATTGATCCAATTGATTAATCAACTGGCACTTGCGTGAATTTAAGGATAACAGGTAGAAAGGATTATCCATGTCAGTTTGTTTTTGATCGTGATAATAACTATTTGTATTCAAGAATCGGTTGCACAATTTGCAAATCGATTGATGGTTCATCAAGTTGGGAATAGAAGATCTATTCATTTTATCAAAAGAAACAATCGGTAAAGATATTGCTGATAGGGATCCACGTAACAGGGTTGCATGGCTCAGTAACATCATACTCACATGCATCATTAACCGATGAGACTGCAAAGCGGGTACTAGCTGCGTGGATTGTTGCATTCCTTCAGGAAGACCTGAAGTAGCAAAGGCATGAGTAAGCATAGCACTTGGTGCCGTGACTGCACCTGACCACTCATTCTGATGTCTAATCTTCAATATTATGTACGATAGGGAGAAGCTCCATGAAAGGAACATGGATGATTCGTATAGATTACTCGATGGTAAATGCTTGGTTTGGACCCAACGAATTAACAGAAATCCTGTTGTACGAAGAAAAGCAATTGTCATAACTTTTCTATTCAAACTATTCAGTCTATGAGGCCTATAAGCTAGATCGATCCAATGCGGCAAAGTAACAGGAAAAAGCATAAGAAAGGGAATGTGAGCGAATATGTGCTCTATATCAATGTACATCGTAATGAAAAAGGACCAGTGAATTAATCAGATTTGATCAGCATCAAATTAATTAGTATTAATCAACTTATACCATCTATTTCTCATTCGAGAAAGATAAGGAGATAAATTGGGAACTTTATTATGTGAAGTTGAAAAAAGAAAAAAAAAAAATAGATATTAGATCCTTATTGTCATTACATTTAATAAATTCATTGCATAATATTTATTTGAGGTTCAACTTTTTTTTTTTATAGGTTGCACTGGAATGCCGCTACTCGGATTCGAACCGAGATGCTCTAGCACTGCTTCCTAAGAGCAGCGTGTCTACCGATTTCACCATAGCGGCTTATCAGTCACCCAACTTAAGTTTATCATAGTTTCGAATAATAGGTCAATATTTTTTTTTTTTTCTGAACCAGAAGGATGTACGGGGAAATCGAGAGTAAGAGTAAAAAGAAAAACATTTGGTAGTATTGAATCCATATCGATATTCGATGCTATACTCGTATGGGGGTAACGGAATATAGCGCAGCTTGGTAGCGTGCCATCTTGGGGTGATGGAGGTCGCAGGTTCAAATCCTGCTATTCCGAATGGATAAACAAGTAACGGATAATAGTCATATAGTGAATCCAAAAACTTTATATTCGATATTTTTTTCATTTAAGTAATTAACAATGTGACACTTACTTATACATATATGGAGAGGGGGAGCTTTCCGATCTTGAAGTACAAGGGAAAAAAAAAAAAATACTCTATATTTATATAGAGTATTTTTCCATCTCATACGTACTATCTAGACATCTATCCCCCCCCCCTCCTCTCTCGCCCTCCTCTATAGCTTCGATTCGTCAGTGGAAAATCTCTATCTATCAACCAACGTAAAGCATCATTTGGTTACTATGATGTCTAATCTAGTATTGTGACTTGATCTTTCTAGTATGTCTCAATCAATGATATATGAAACGTGCCGCTTGTTAGTTGAATCTATCTCTGTGACGAATATGGTTATATCTCTCAATGATGCATGTTGGAACAATGCAATGAGCGTAAGATATTAGTTTTTTTTTTTATTTTCTTTCGGAAATACTAAGTCTAAGTTAACAATTAATCAAATAACTTGGGCATATCGTTGATTATTATGATCCGTATCACTTGAAATCCTCTTACTTTAATCAGTTACTTTTGGAATCTTCGTGACTAGTCACAAAAAGATACTTAATTTGTTTCAGAAATTTTCTCGTTTGTTATATAATAAAAACTTTTTGAACGACCAGTTAAAATGGATTGGGCTGAAGAAAAAGCTTTTGATGCTACTTTCACCGCTTTAGCCCTCCACACACGGTTACGAATTCTTTTCCTTGACCCGGAGGTACGTTTCTTTGGAACTGCCATAAGGATATATATGTATATATATATATATATTTTTTTTTTTTTAATATCTATGATTGAATTGAGAAGGTTAACTATATTGATACGTATCAATAGAATGGATATAATGAGAGAAAAGAAGAAATGAATGATGCGATTGAAAAGTACTAAAAAAAAAATCAATAGACTTACGTTTTTGTTATACTAACTTTCTACGTAACTAGTGGTTGATACAAGAAATCAGTTAACAATCATTTAATTCTTTGCCGTTGAAATAGATAGAATCGACCACAAATCGGATCAAATTTTCTCTGTATCCAACTTTTCTTCATGTTTTCTTCTTAGAATGGATCTTTTGTATCACTATTTTACTTCCGAAACAGGGGTGTAGTATTCTTCCCCTAACAGTTGCATCACTCAACCATGGATGTCCAATACTTATTTCGGATCCACGACGAATAAGTGAGACTCGATTTATCGATACTTTCATATTGGACCCCGATACGTCTTGAAGTGACGCGAAGTGACGAACGTCATAGAATCTTCCTGGTTCCACTCGGAGTTGTTTCCCACCAACGTCAATTATTGCATATCTATTCATTACGATTTTTTTATACTGAAAAAGGGTTTGTGAAACCAATCGGTTTGGGATTGAAAACTTTAATTTAGATAAGTATCTCCAACGTATTTAAATCTTGTCAAGTTGCAAAGATTCGATTGAGATAGAAGATAAATAACTTATCTAGTGACATACTAATAATTCCATTCCCTATTGTTCCTTTCTTTTTTAGAAGTAAAGAAAAAAAAATTAAAAACAACAGATTCAATTCAAATTTAATATGTTCGCGGAATTTTCATATGAATATGTTTGGATCGTTCCTTCGTGCCCACTAGTAGCTTCCGGCTCAACTGGATTAGTATCGTTCTTACTCCCAAAAGCTACGAAAGGTCTTCGCCGCTCATGTGCCGCGTTCAGTATTCTCTCACTAACTGTTTCTATGTTTATTTCCTTTCTTTTCTTCTGGCAACAAAATGTTAGTCACTCCACCCAAGAGTATTTGTGGTCATGGATCCTTAAAGATGATATTTCCCTGAAAATAGGTTTCTTGGTAGATCCACTCGCTCTTATTATGTCAATATTAGTTACTACTGTAGGTATCTCAGTCACGATTTACAGTGATAGTTATACGTGTCACGACTAAGGATATGCAAGGTTTTCCGCTTATTTGAGTTTATTCACCGCGTCAATGTTAGGATTAGTCTTCAGTCCTAATTTGATACAGATTTATGTGTTCTGGGAATTAGTGGGGATGCGTTCTTACTCGTTAATAGGTTTCTGGTTTGTGCGACCTAGTGCTGCCAATGCCTGTCAAAAAGCTTTTGTAACCAACCGTATAGGAGATTTTGGGTTGTTATTGGGTATATTGGGTATCTATTGGATAACCGGTAGCTTCGAGATTTATGAATTGTGTGATTGATTCATTGAATTAATTAGTAGCGGTAGTGTTAACCCCGTCCTCGCTAATATAATAGCTCTTCTACTATTTTCAGGGCCAGTGGCTAAGTCTGCGCAATTTCCACTCCACGTATGGTTGCCGGATGCAATGGAGGGACCCACCCCTATATCAGCTCTTATACATGCTGCTACTATGGTAGCTGCTGGAATCTTTTTCATAGCTCGAATCCTTAACCTGATTGAAATATTACCCTTGAGTATGAGTGTTATTTCTTGGGTAGGTGGAACAACAGCCCTATTGGGGGCAACATTGGCCCTCACTCAGAGGGATCTTAAGAAGGGTTTAGCCTATTCTACTATGTCTCAGCTGGGATATATGGTGTTAGCCTTGGGCATTGGTGCTTACCGATCTGCTTCGTCTCATCTTATCACACACGCTTATTCCAAAGCCTCATCATTTCTTGGATCTGGTTCAGTCATTCATTCGATGGAAAAAGTAGTTGGATACTCTCCCATTAAGAGTTAGAATATGCTTCTCATGGGTGGTTTACGGAAGTGTATGCCAATTACCGGAACTACTTCTTTTTTAGGTACTCTTTCTCTATGTGGTATACCGCCACTAGCCTGTTTTTGGTCTAAAGATGAAATTACTGCAGAGAGTTGGTTATATTCCTCTTACCTTGGATGGATAGCTTCCATCACAGCTGGTTTCACTGCGTCTTATATGTTTCGTATCTATCTCCTCACATTTGAGGGAGATTTTCGTGCCAATAATATTAGTCATAGCCATTTCGGTATTTCTCGTTTATCCGATAATAATATTAGTTTATGGGGGGAAACTAAAAAAGAATTATCCATTGAAAAAAATATTGACAATCCCTTATCCTCACAGAATGCAGAGCTTCCGGAAGCTGTTCCAGTTGCATATTCTTATAAAAAGAATCTGACTCATGAAAAAGGAATTCAAACAGATTCCGATTTGTCCCACTCCCACAACTTATTAAATCCCGAAGAATCAGATTTTTCTATGGTATTACCTCTGATAGTGTTGGTAATGCCCACTTTATTGGCTGGGTTGATAGGGGTCAATTTTATTCAAAAAGAAACTGGTCTTGATTCATTGTCCGAATGGTTGATTCCCCTCATCGTTCCTATTAAGTCTAATAAAGCAAATTTGATAGAACTCTTGATAGATTCAATCGGTTCGGTCAGTTTATCTTTCGTTGGAATATTCATTTCCTATGTAATGTATGGACCAATTTCTTTTTATCAAATAAAAATATACAAATATATTCGGGATATTAAAGTTCTAGATGAAAAGCTGTTGAGTTCGTTTGGACATTTCATTCAAGGTTGGTCACTAAATCGCGGGTACATCGATTATTACTACAACGTCTACCTCATAAAAACTACAGTCTTTCTGAGTAAACTAGTCGTATTTTTTGACCAATGGGTAATCGATGGAATTATCAATGGGACTGGTGCTTCTAGCCTTTTCGGTGGGGAGGGTGCAAGATACGGGGGAAGCGGTAGAATATCTTATTATTCATTTGGATTAATTACTGGAATTATCCCACTAATATTACTAGCAGTTTTCGTTCTTCCAATTACTTGAGAAAGTAAATAAAAAAGCTCCAATTCGTGTTCATTTCTTCCGACTGCTCCTCATCTTCCCCATCTCTATTTCTCTCCTTTTCCCTTTCTTTATTCTCCCTATTACTATTGAAAGATATTCCTTCTACTTCTATGAGGTAGAAGAATCCTGTGGCTATTCTACTATGCTTCTAGGAAGGGGGAGAATAGAAACTATTGATTGGTGATTGATCGATACAGATCATGGGGGGGGGCAATCAATCATGGCCAAGATCAACCGCACCAGCCCCCCCCCCCCCCCATGATTCGGGGGCTCTATTCAAATAGGATTGCTATCGCTGCCGCTTCTTCCTATAATAAGAGTTAGGGTGTACACAAAGTTTGTGAAATGTCGGAGGAAGCTTAACGTCTTGCAGATTCAGAGGCGGCTCAAAGAACAAGGGTCTTTACTTTAAATGTGTATGAGACTAAATCCCCTACCATTTTCCCCGGTAGCTCAGCGGTAGAGCGGTCGGCTGTTAACCGATTGGTCGTAGGTTCAAATCCTACCCGGGGAGATTCATCTATTTCCGGTGGAATGAAAGATGGTTTAGATGATGGAGATGATGGAGATGATGATGCTTCTTTCGAATAAAAGACCTTGATTCACGCTAAAAAAGGGGAAGGTACATTCTCATAATATCCTTAAAAATTTACATTATCTACATAAAAAACTCCCAGTGATAGGATAGTTGTCTTTCACCCATATGCCAAATCAAATCACTATAACCCATCAACCAGTGAAGGATTCACTATCATGTTTATTTCAAGCTTCAAGAATTGATGAAAGAACCAAAACGTTCCCCTCTTTTGGATAATTCAATGCTTCTAAGGACCCTATTTAAGCGTCGCTTTTTCGAGAATCCCTACTCCACTCCGGTGTACTGAATGATTGGGATAAGCAAATCAATCAGTCACCTCGAGAGTGAATCCACAATTTTATCAAGGATCTACTCCGAACAGGATATTGAAAAGTTGCTTCCCTATAAACCGCTTCCCATACTCCCTATAGAAGAAATTATTATTCTTCCTTTTTAATTTTTTTTTTTTTTTTTTTTTTTCAAGTAGAAAGACTCATCTAGTAAATGATCTATAAATTCTTAATCATTTGAGATGCTACAAGCAGAATCTTATTGTATCAGTAAAAGGAAAAGATAGATCTTCCTTCTACTGATTTGACTTCTAAATACCTCTATATTGCTAGAGATCTAGACTGAATGAATAGTATCTAAGATTTTCTTATATGATATTGAACTTTCATTAAGAAATTGTTTCGTTATTTGATCCAGTGACGTCCCACCAAACTGGAACGGATTGAATAGATATTAATAAGTTTCAAGCAACATATTATAGATAAGAAAATCCTTAAATGGGGAACGGTTCCGTCTCATCCATCTATTTCTATGAACCAGAAGCCTAAAACGAATAAATCGCTCTTGCAAATCTTCTACTACAATGCTTTGATACAAGTGAATGGGAACAAATATCTGTGGATATTGCAGATGTATATGCATAAACTAAGTTTCTTTGACGTATTCGGAATGTCGCTCCTCATCCAAAGGAAAATTATTCCACCGCTTAATAGATGATTCAGCTATCGATTTCGGATCATATCCACGATAGAGAAAGAAATTTTTAATCTTTTCGTTTGAGAAATGTTTTTCGCGCTCCCTTCTCATACCGTAAGTTACGTAAAGCCTCCGCACCAGTTCTTGATTTGCTAATAAACTACGACGCGAGGAGGGAATATTAGGATCCGGCTGGAATAGAAGCATAGGGTCCCAGATGAAGCGCCCCCCTAAGAATCGAGTCGGTTCATCGGATCGATTACATTGTATTTCATATTGATTAGATGAGTCGGAGATTCCCAATTCGAGAAATTGCTCACGTAACGAGATATTATCCAATCGGTTTTCCAATCTTTTAATATATCTTTGTCTCAACCTACCTAAAGCTCTCTTATAACTGAAAAGATATCCTTTTTTCTCATACGATCTATTTTCACTATACTTAATCTTATTCAATTCGAAATCCCGTTGGGGTATTTGATTCTGATTTTGGTAAAGGAGGATTAGATTATACAAATTATTGAATTCGGATAAGACTCTTATCGATTCATAAGTACCACTTCGCATGAAACTTAGACGCCAAGCCTTAGGGGACCAAGCAATCTCACGCGATACTTCCGTCGGAATTAAGTCTATTTCGGGTGACTGTTTCATTTCGAAGTCGGTTAGAGGATTAAACACCCCTTTTCTCGTAGATTTAGAAGAACGACTTGTATAGGTTATATCTGAACAGTACCTGGGTTCAGTAGGAGAAGGAAAAGAAAGACTATTATTGGATTGACTTCTGCTTCTACAGATTTCTGAACATGAAAAATCCTTTGAAAGGTTTTCTAGAACACCACACGCTAGGTTAAAGTCATTCTCTACAAGTTTATCAATAACAATGAAATTTTCTTTCTTTCTCATATCCATTTTGAACGAATCGCGAGCCGCTAATCCAGCCAGTAGCCCTAGGATATGCGAAAATAGAGTGAATTCCTTAATTGTTGACTCGGTTATTGAAGGTTCCACATACCAGTTAGACAAATGATAAAATCGCCTCTTTGACGCATTACTACCAATAAATAGAATATTTGTGGGATAAGTATCTATCAAACTATTTTTTAGAATAGCTTCTCCTATCCTCTGAGAAGAGATTTCGTATTCAGAACTGGATTCTATTCCATTGCCCATATAAGTAACAATTGAATGTTGTCTATGTGACGCTAATCCAATTGCATCACTACATACAATCTTTTTCCTTTTGGAAGTACCGATTAATAATGCTTCATTAGCAGAAAGGAATAAATCTCGTTTGCTATAACCCGTAGTTCCAGACCCAGTACCTTCAAGAAGAGGCGGATTAGCCTCTATTTTGAAGCCTTTGATACGTAAGAGAATTGACAATTCTTTCTGACGTTGACACCTGTTGGACTTTCGGAAATTTATCAATTAGTTTAACCGGTTCGGAGCTATTGGAGCTGGATCTACCCTTGCAGGTACATGAGTCGAAGCAATAACAATATTCTTACGAATGCGAGAATTACTGCGCCCATAACCAATACTCCTCAATATTGGGCAAAGTAAGAATCTGGGATCAGCTTCTAGTCTATGATACGAGCGATGAACATTCAATTCATGAATATCTTGAATCCATATTGTACAGGGAGACACCTCTCTCGCTATTGCAAAAATGAGATTTAATCGGTGTACACTCTCTTTCGAGATGAAATTTCCATGTATATTATTGAAATATGATCGATTGTATAGCAACTTTCTTAGTGGTAGCCTCATCAACGGGAAGTAGGAATTGGATGCTACATCCCTAATAACGGAAGATCGTCCAGTTTCTGTGGGTCCTACTACCGGAATTCCTTTAGATGGTAATAATCCTGATTAGAGTGAGATAGGTATGTCATGACATGGCATATTTAGAATGCCTCTTCGTCTCGTCGTTGCTGAAAATAGAATATTTCTCTCGGGGGCGGAAAGAGCCCACTTCTCCGCAGGATCCAACTTACGGATCTCGTAACTTAATAGATCATTTTGACGGAATTGGAGTAGGTATGCCAAAACATTAGATCTTTCTTGTGGGAAAGGTTCATGATCAATCTCATTGCTCGATAAATCAGAATTGGAATTCAATTTCGACTCATACTTGGAAATAATTTTATTCGTTACTAAATATTGAGTCAATAGTTCTTTCTTACTATTAAGGGTATCGGAGCTTTCCCTACAAAGTATCCATGAATCTAGTTCATTTTTCACGAAGGAGAAAAAGATTATATTATTTATATAATTCAAGAATCTCTTCAAAGAATAGATTAGTAGATCTTTCGTTTACATTTACCTTGTCGAAGGGGAATACATTACCTTTTTCAAATAGGATCCACGCATTGGGTCTATTAAATATCCAATAGTATCGAAACGTTTCCATGAATGAAGGGAATTAGAACCCGAAACGGCAGACAAATGGTGCTTGGAGAATGCAAGAACGAATAATATTGAGAGAATAAGGTAAGATAAGATAGACTTATTGGAAAATTGAGATACTGACCATCCTGAATGTGACATCTTCGTTTCATTAGTAATTTCTTTGAAAAGAAGAAGATCTATCCTGGATAATATGGTATTGATGGAATCAGTTTTGAATCTCAATTCTAGGCTTTGGAATAAATAAGCTTTGGCACCATCTATATCCTCAGCAATTCTTTTATAAATTCTAGGTAGATTATGATTCGAGTCATCACTTATTTTAAGTACTATTTCTGGATATGTTTCTCTAATCGGATCGTAGAAGTATCTCCACCGGTTAGGGGTAAAAAACCAAGGTATATACTCTCTGAATAGGCTCCATTTTTCACAGATATTGTCTTTCCAAAAGATCCAAGAGATCTTATATTTGTTCAAATCTTTTGATAATTCATTGAAATTGATGAAATGGGATGGACGGATAGGCTCTTTACGAATATATGGATCTGCAAACTTCGTATCTTCGTGCGGAACCTTCTTCCCAATCAATCCTATTAGAGATCTTGATGTTACATCGTTGCGTAATGAGAATCTTAGCGACCAGTAAAGCGTTTCTAATTCTTCTGGTTCCCAGAAATACCCAATAGATGGATCATTTTGATAGAATCGATTCTTGGTGGAAACATTCCCCGAGTCTGATCTATCTTCAATAGACTTCTCTGAATTGACTTGATCCAATTCCAGATTCTTAGGACAAGGTCGGGGTCGCCGATCCGCCGATGGATTAGAGTTTATCAACGTTTTTTCCATTTCCAAATAAAATCCATCGCTACTGCACGAAGATAGAAACGAATCTCTCGTTTCACGAGGAGATGAGTTCAACTTCGACAGTAATCTTTTCAGATCTGAAATAGACTTAAAAAGTCTATCTGAATGAGTTAATAATAATGTTGCAGATTCATGCAGATTAGACAGAATAGGTTGAACTGTTGTGAGTACATGATCAACAGTTTCCCCTTCTGTTCGTTTCGATAAATTGGGTGATAATGAATCCGACAGTTGAGACTGAATAGATGAGATGATATTAGATGAGATGACTTCATTATCGGAGCCCACATAGAAATTCTCTAAGACGTTGGAATAACTACTGCTACATCTCCCAATAAGGAAATCCCTTTTGGTTCTCGGAATGAAATTGCTTCTAGCATAGTTCCATACAGGTAGATTAGAGTGGTCTAGAAAGTTTAGTGTATTCACTTCATCGGAAATGTATCTTGAAATACTCTCACCAATATCTTTATTTGAACCTCTCCCACGACTTGAATTATCTAGAAACAGATTCCAATTCTGCCTCCCCGTAGTGGAAAGAGCATCACTTGAAAATCCTGTTCGGATAGATTCGATGCGGGGTAATCCAACAAGAGGCGGATTCGCTGCGGGTTCTAGTGAGATTGAAGAGCCTATCGCTTTTTTATCCACTAACAATCTGGACTCAATGAATAAACTCTTTTTTCTCTCGAGAATTCTTTTGAGGAAAGATATCTGTTCGTCAATGTCAATATCGAGTAAACCCGATAAGGGATCAAGCATCGAAAGATCTATATCGTTCAATTTCTCGATGCAATAATCAATCGTATCTATCAGAACTTCTTGGCGAGTAACCTCGGTAACAATCATTTTGTAAAGAAATAAAACATTGAGAAATCGATGAGGATACTTCTCGTTATTCTGAGTGGTGTTATTAATACTAGTACCAATACTATTTAGTAATTTGTTTCTCATTATTGATACACCGCAAATCGATTTATCCAAGTCATACTTTATTTCTAAAAAGACTCTCCCGAAAGGGGAAAAAGACGAATCTCTGGTTGTATCAAGCCATCTAGGCGCATTTGACTGAACATTCCTATACTCATCGATTCGGAAGGTAATATACTCGTTCAACAAACGCTCTGTGTTATCTTTCCATTTCAATAATCTTTATTCAGTTGCAATTCTTGTTACACCGGTGGATTCCCCGCTCCCCGCCCAGCCATCCAACCGATATTTGATTCGGAAGAAATATTCACTAGCTAATGCACAGAAATAGTCATATAAAAGAAGTGTGTATGTTGAGTAGAGAGGTATCAATCTATTTCGTCCATACAACCTAACTAGAGAATATATTGAATGTATGTTATCTTTTCCTTTCAATTCATTTAAAAAAGTAGTATTTTCAATTCTATTAGTTACTTCTCTAGGTATACCTAAAGATATTTTAAAATATCGTGGAAGAATTTTATTGAGGTCAAAGTATTTGCTACTCGGCAACCCTAGTTTCTTGCCAAATATCCTAGTAAATGATAGATTCTTTGTCATTTTCAATGGAAATCCTTTCCCAGATTTCTCATTACTATTAATATCAATAATTATTGCCCCATTAGAAATCGGATTCGATTCCTCAATTATCAAAATAAATCCAGTGAGTCCATTTATTAATTCATTTCTTATTTGTGAATAAGTGTGTAGAATAGGAGAGTCTCCCCCATTTTCGTGACAATCTAACCCGGATATACCATCACGAGACGACATTGTATTTTTACAAGATGGAAATGAAGACAAATAGGAAAAGGCCTCCCTCAATCTTGTTGTTTGTAGTCGATCCAGATCTTGCTTGTTATGGATTTTTCAGGAGAATAACGAATCAGAATCATTTTGGTAACAGTCACTTTTAATTTTATTTTGATAAAGTCCCACATGTTTATAGAATTTGAAAAACCTATCCCTCCATAATATCTGAATCCTCTCAGTCTCATCTCTGGATATGTCCTCGCCAGGGAGTGAATCCCTCACTATGCAGACCTTCCATCTACCTGAAACCAGAGGATTCATTGCACCATAACGAACTTGCTTTTCTTCTCTCGTCGAACCTGTGGAAATATCTTCGTTCGAACCTAAATAGTAAGAATCAGGTGTTCTTCTCTTCCCATCCTTTTCAACAGATAAAGATCTTTTGGATTGAAGAAAGTAGTAGGATAAGTCACCAGAATTTTCTGCTTGTTCTTTTCTTACTCCACCACCCCCATTAATTATTTTCGCTAATATAGAACTTCTTTCGATCGAACTTCTATCACTTAAGCAATGCATAGAAATTGGTATTGTTAGTAACATTAGGATTTCCAAGGTGATGCTACTACCCCTCTTTACTGAATGACGCAGATTGCGTAGAAATAGTGAACTTAGAATCCATAAGTCAAATAATCTGATAAAAGGTTCATAACTAGACAATGGACCAATTAAAAATTCTTTGAGATGTTGGTTCTTCAATGATTCGAAGAAGTAGTCTAATCTACTGATTTCTACTAACCCCGGAACTTTAGATAGAGAATATGGACTTCCTACTCTTTTTTTTCCCACCCTTTCTACCTTATTTTCTTTTTTCATCTTATTCATATGTGATAGATACTATCTATTTCTCACATTTATTATATGGATAATCTTGAAAGATTCAAGATACGATGGAGTAAGTACTTCAAATAAGTATAGTGATTTCTATACATATTCGTGTCCAAAACTGGAATTGGATCGGGAATTTCAAATCGTTATTGTTGAGGATACCTGTACTTACCCTATCCACTTTTTTTTTTTTCAAAAATTTATCTATTCCAAGCAATAAGAACGAGTTATCTAATTGGATGGGCGAACGACGGGGATTGAACCCGCGCGTGATGGATCCACAATCCATTGCCTTGATCCACTTGGCTACGTCCGCCCCCTCTACTACTTGGCTCCCTGAACGTGAAAGGGAACAGGATCTATCTATTAAGCTATTAGGGTCCTTCGATTGATACACATACATATTAGTTGTGTATATAACGAGACAATAGAAAATCTGTGAAATGAAGAACGTACTCCCACTCTATTCATTGGTAGATTACAAGCATTCTGTGAATTGGAATAGAAATATTTTTAATATTTACAGCCGCATAAGAGTATTCTAAGGATTCTTCAGAATTCAAGATTGGGAACTTATGATTGTAAGATTCTGACAAACCATTACCATTCTTTCTATTCGTTTTATCGAACAAACGGACACCAAACCTTTTAAAACTAAAAGGTTTGGTATCCAGTTATACTGCATAACCAGACAGATATTATCCGTTTATAGAAGGAGCTTCAACAGAAGCTAAGTCTAGAGGGAAGTTATGAGCGTTACGTTCATGCATAACTTCCATACCCAGGTTAGCGCGGTTTATGATATCAGCCCAAGTGTTAATAACACGACCTTGGCTGTCAACCACGGATTGGTTGAAGTTAAAACCATTCAAGTTGAATGCCATGGTGCTGATACCTAAAGCGGTGAACCAGATGCCTACTACGGGCCAAGCAGCTAAGAAGAAGTGTAGAGAACGAGAATTGTTGAAGCTAGCATATTGGAAGATCAAACGGCCGAAATAACCGTGAGCAGCTACGATGTTGTAGGTTTCTTCCTCTTGGCCGAACTTATAACCTGCATTAGCAGACTCATTCTCAGTAGTTTCTCTGATCAAACTAGAAGTTACCAAAGAACCATGCATAGCACTGAATAGAGAGCCGCCGAATACGCCAGCTACACCCAACATGTGAAAAGGATGCATAAGGATGTTATGCTCAGCCTGGAAAACGATCATAAAATTGAAAGTACCAGAAATGCCTAGAGGCATACCGTCAGAAAAACTTCCTTGACCAATTGGGTAGATCAAGAAGACGGCGGCAGCAGCTGCGACGGGAGCTGAGTACGCAACAGCAATCCAAGGACGCATACCCAAACGGAAGCTTAGTTCCCACTCGCGACCCATGTAGCAAGCTACACCAAGTAGGAAGTGAAGAACGATCATTTCGTAAGGACCACCATTGTATAGCCATTCATCAACGGAAGCTGCTTCCCAAATTGGGTAGAAGTGTAACCCGATAGCTGCAGAAGTAGGAATGATAGCACCAGAGATAATGTTGTTCCCGTATAACAAAGAACCAGAAACGGGCTCACGAATACCATCAATATCTACAGGAGGAGCTGCGACGAAAGCAATGATGAATACAGAGGTTGCGGTTAGTAGGGTAGGAATCATTAAGACACCGAACCATCCGATGTAAAGACGGTTTTCAGTGCTGGTGATCCAGTCGCAGAAGCGACCCCATAGGCTTGCGCTTTCGCGTCTTTCTAAAGTTGCGGTCATGGTAATATTTGGTTTTCAAAATAATTAGTGATTCCCCAGGCTAGTAAGCTTGTTGATTCCCAGTATATCACGAAATTCTATCCGTGTCAACTAAGATTGATTGAGTATCCGAAACTATTAGATATAGAGGCTATTTTTCGGTATCTTGAATATGTCCTATCCCTTATTTCACAACGCGGCTTCCCTTTTTTAGAATAAAGACTTTTTGGTTTTTCCTCTATGTCTCGTGGGAAGGAGGGAGACTAACTCTTCATTGATCATCCATTGAGAATTGAACGATATTGATTATCGATCACCCTATGAATATGAAGCAACGTTCCATTTCGACGAATGGGAGTACAACATTCTGTCTCTGATACAATAGTTTTTATTAGATGAAATCTCTCTAAAGTAGTTGGAGGGTTGTAGCAAGTAAGGTAAAAATGGTGAGTAAGAAAGGGAAAGTCGATTTTGATCGAATCTCTTCTGTGGCTTGAACTTAAAACTCGGCGGATTCAAGTGAAGTGTCGGAGTCTCATTCCAGGTTTGGAACTGGGAGAAGCTTCTCAAATTGTAGTGATCTTTCAGATCATACAGCTTCCTCTATGTGCGTCCCAATCGATTTCAGTTCTCCGAATAACTAATCGATATTGCATCAAGCCTTTCCCCGATGGACTTTCCAACTCCACATTAGTTTCTTTCCCTTCTATAAGATAAAGAGTCTAATAATTAATAATCTAGTAAATAATTATCAATCCTCACTTATGGCTTAGATATCTCTTATTCATCGTCCAATTTTTACTTATCCATTTGTTTATGGCGTATTCTGATTCCCGATAACCCGCGCCCTGGTTCCAATCCACAATGAAAAGATTGTGGATTGAAACAAATCTGAAACTAACGGAAATGGGCAAAAGCTTTGTTAGCTTCCGCCACTTTATGGGTCTCCTCTTTCTTCCGTACGGCACTACCAGAATTTCTGGCAGCATCCATTGATTCATCACTCGATCTTAAAGCCATACTTCGACCTGAACGTTTTCGACACGCGATCAATAACCATCGGATAGCCAAAGCTTTTCCTTCTGCAGGTACCACTTCAACGGGAACTCGATAAGTCGATCCACCTACACGTTTGGATTCTGTTACTACATCGGGAGTTACCCCACGTACTGCTTGTCGTAGAACAGACAGTGGATTCCTATTTGTCTTTTATCTAATCCGCTTCATAGCCCGATAAGGAATCTGATAAGCTAATGATTTTTTTCCATTCTTAAGAATACGATCAACCAGCATGTTTACTAATCGATTACGATAAATCGGATCCGATTCTATATTTCTCTTTCTGTTCGCTACACTGCTCCGATGTAACATGAGTTTGCAGATATGTCAGATTTCAATCAATTCTTTTATCCCAATGGTATCTTAGAATATTATTTTGGCTTCTTCACTCCATATTGTAGGGTGGATCCGCCGGTT